AATGTATATTCTTCCTCAAATCATTTATTGAGAGGTAAAGGCTTAAATCCTTTCTAAGAAATAAAGTTTTTAATCGGAATATAATAAAACCGAAAGACCCCTTAACTATTTAAGTTGTTAATAGAACGAATCACACTTTTACCACTAAACTATACCCGCTACAATGTGATTATTATATATGAGTGCACCCTTTGTCCAACAAGAGCATCATACGTAATTAAGATAGGATCGCCCCCAAACTCTAAATGAAATGGACTGGTCAGTACCCCGGTCAGTACCTAACCAGGCCGGGGAATAAAAGAAAAAGGATTCCGTATGAAATCAAAGAGGTATTCTTTTCTTTAATTGACTTTTCTCTATTGCAATTGCGAGTATTCCCCTTATCTACATTTCATTTGAATGAAATTGATGAAAAAAGGAAGATTTTTGTATCTTTTGTATCTTTATTCGAATCGAAAGAACGAAAAAGAAAGACTTTTTCTTTACTTCATGTGTAACATAGTAATTATACTTTGTTTAAGTGGGAAAGATGGCTGAGTGGACTAAAGCGTCGGATTGCTAATCCGTTGTATGAGTTATTCGTACCGAGGGTTCGAATCCCTCTCTTTCCCTTTCTTCTGACGACTTGAGATTTTCTTTCGAATTGGAAAGAAAATCTCGACCACCTTTTTATCGTAGCATACTATAGTTAAATATTTAGATCGATTTCGAATAGAAAAAAATCATAAGAAAATGAAGACATCAAGCAACGAAAAATCCTTTTTTTATTCCTCACGCCCAGGATTACGTCCTGGATCATTAGATAGGAATCCGAAGATAAAGAGAGAAACAAAGAATATGACCACTGTGTAAACGAAGAGTTTGAGAGTAAGCATTACAAAATCTCCAAGATAAAGATCATTTTTGGTAAAAAGGGAATAGATTCTCTATTTTTATACCACATAGAATCGATATTCCATTATTTTGACAACAAATCAAGAAAGGGAGTGGTTTCTTTAAAAGAAATCCATTTTAAAAGCAATTCATACGACTTTTTCGAGATAAAAATTCTTTTTCATATGGATAATTAGTTAATTCGTTTTTGTGGGGACCCGATAATAGGACCCTTATTCACCGGAACTCGAGGGTCAGAATCAAGTATCGAAATTCATCGCGCTTGGTCCGAGAATTTCCATGTTTGAATTGAGGGTTCACAATGGAAGCAAGACTTATCGGATCTTATCCATGGCTTACTCTTTTTTTGCATAAATTAATGAATCCTTGTAGGACAGTATTAAAGATCTTATCGAAAACTTACAGCAGCTTGCCAAACAAAGGCTAAGAGTAAAAAGAACAAAGGTATGACTGGCATAATATCTATGATTGGATTGAAAAAAGCGTAAGCTTCGGGCAATTTGGCAAAGAAAAAATGATTCGAATGCAGTATAGAATTCAGATAGATACAGATCAAACTAAAGATATTAAGCATAACAAATGTTTCATTCTTGGAAATAATTGTATTTTTTTTTTGAGTTATCAATATAAGTAAAAAAAGAAGAAAGAGAAAATAAAAATCCTTCTTTTTTTGACTAACTCAATCAAAAACTCTTCCATTCTCCAAGGAAAATAGAAAGAATCATACTTTCATACACTATCTTAATTGAATTAGATGTAATGATCAATAAATTCCGTTTCATTTTACAACTACACGTGTCAAATCTTAGCAACAATGTAACAGATTCTGTGAATATCGTCGAAGGTCTTGACAAAGCAGAAACACTTATGTTAGAATAGACAATAAATGTGTGTTCAGTCGAAGAATAGGTGCGAAGGTCTTAACAAAGCAGAAACATTTATGTTAGAATAGACAATAAATGTGTATTCAGTCGAAGAATAGGTGTGAAGGTCTTGACAAAGCAGAAACACTTGTATTTTAATACACAATAGTGTTTAGTCGAACCGGTACGTCGCAAACCAAAGTGGCAAGGCAATGGGTTTTGGTCTCGAGACTTGCAGGTTCGAGTCTTTCCCTCCCATGAAAGATAAATGGGACGTCGCCAAGCGGTAAGGCAACGGGTTTTGATCCCGTCGATTCGAAGGTTCGAATCCTTTCGTCCCAGAAAAGAGTTCTGAAAATAACTTAAACTGAATAAAAAAATACCAATGATTTATCCCTTCCTTTGGAATCAGACTCTTGTTTTTATTGAACAGAATAACGTATATTGATTCTGTTCGGGTATTGGAAATCCATTTTTTAGTAGATTCATGATTGATCATCTAGATAGTCGATGCATTTACGATCTCTTTGGTATTTATTATGCAGCGGAATAGAGTGATTGATGGTTAGTAAAAATTCTTGTTGAGACTTCTTCTAGATAGAACATGGAGACTAATTCTACATTATTATGGATTGTATCCATTGCGCCAAGGATGATTCAGGGTTCCATATGGGAATCAATTCCATATCGGTGGCAAACTCGAGGAAAATTAGCTCGAGGAAAATTGGGGTAAAACAGCGTTTTAAACGGGGGGGCAAGAAAGCAACGCCCGACTTGTGCTATAGAAATTGGAAAGATTCAATTGAAACAAAGAACTTTATTATTATTATTTGCTAGGAACTGATGATATCAGCCAAAACCGAGTTCCTCTAAAAACAAAAGGAGGTGATGAAAATGGAACGCAACCCTTGGCTCAGTCGTCTTTTTCTGGCTTATCTGTTGGTCTGGATTGTCGAAACGGTTACCTGGTTCTTACGCGTCCTCTGGATAACGGCGAAAAAGAACTGCAGAGTCTTCCAAAAAGTCCTGTATTTTCTTTTCGTGATCGCTCTTCTCGTACTATATTATTACTTGTGAACTAAAAATTCCTTACGAATTCGATCATATTGACAATACTCTCTTTATCCGGAAATATAATTGGTAGTGTGCGCACATAACATATAGGTAGTGGATAAATGGATCCATTTATCCACTAATAATTATATTACTGTAAGTGATAGGGTTAGGATTGACCTAACCCAGTCTATATGACAAGAAATTTCATTATATCCCTTCGAAAATTCAAATCCTTAAATATGGATAAAAGGGTGGCTCTCTTATGGATTTGGATTATTAATCCAAGCTAAAAAAAAAACTTTTTTGGGGTTGTCCAATCCAACCTCCTTTTTTTTATTCCGATCGTATCTACATATCATAATTGGAATTTTGGGTTGCTAACTCAACGGTAGAGTACTCGGCTTTTAAGTGCGGCTAGAATCTTTTACACATTTGGATGAAGCAACGGATTCGTCCATACTATTGGTAAAGTTTGTAAGATCACGACTGATCCTGAGTGGGAACGAATGGAAAAAACAGCATGTCGTATAAATGAATATCTCTAAGAAAAAAGTAGTTCATATTTTTTTTATTTAAGGAATCAGTATAAAAGAAATATGCTTTTTATTCTTAGCGTTTGCATTCTTAGAGCGGTGCAAAAAAAATGCACGGTTGGATCAAGTGAATAAATGGATAGAGTCGAAAAGCTCTAATTCAAATTATAGAAAAAAAAAAGCAGCGAGCTTCTGTTCTTAATTTGAATAGTTACCCGACCTAATTATACGTTAAAAATAAATTAGTTCCAGGTGCGGGAAAAGGTTTTTTCATAACCTTACAATAAGTGGATTCTCCACTTTTTTACGAATCCTAACTATTAACTATATCCCTGAGTGGAGACAAATGTGTAAAAGAAACAGTATATTGAGAAACAGAATGAAAAAAAAAACTTTCTCAAGTCAAAAGAGCGATCGGGTTGCAAAAATAAAGGATTTATAACCATCTTGGTATCTTATAACGAAAAAAAAAGGGATTGGGTGAAAAAAGGGAGAATCCGTTAATTAATTCCAAGGTATCTATTTCTGATATACCTTGTTTTAACTGTATCGTACTATGTATAATTTGATGGCCTGAGAAATCCCCGATTTTGGTTCAAATCTAATGGAAAATGGAGGAATTACAAAGAAGATATTTAAAGATGAATAGATCTCGAGAACGAGACTTCCTATACCCACTTCTCTTTCAGGAATATATTTATGCACTTGCTCATGATTATGGATTAACTAAATGGATTCCTTATGAGTCTATGGAAAGTGTTCGTTATGACACTAAATTTAAATATAGTTCACTAATTGTTAAACGTTTAATTGTTCGAATGTATGAACAGAAGCATTTGGTTATTTTGGATAATGATTCGAATAAAAAAAAATGGATTGGGCATAATCAAAATTTGGATTCTCAAATGATATCTGAGGGATTTGCAGTCATTGTAGAAATTCCATTTGCATTGCGATTGGTACCCTACTCCCAAGGTAAAGAAATCGAAAAGTCGATGAATTTACGATCCATTCATTCGACATTTCCCTTTTTAGAGGATCAATTTGTACATCTAAATTCTGTATTAGATATACTAATACCCTATCCGATCCATTTGGAACTATTGGTCCAAAACCTGCGTTCTTGGATCCAAGATGCTCCCTTTTTGCACTTATTGAGGTTCTTTCTCTATGAGTCTCATAATTGGAATAGTCTGAGTCCTCAAAAAACGACAGAGAGTCTTCCGATTTTAAAAGAGAATCGAAGAATTTTCTTGTTCCTATATAATTTTCATGTATATGAATTGGAATCCATATTTCTTTTTCTACGTAAACAATCTTCTCATTTACAATCAACATCTTCTATAGCTTTTTTTGATCGAACACATTTTTTTGGAAAAAAAGAGCATTTTCCCGTGCTTTTTCGTAATGATTTTCATACCGTCGTATGGTTGTTCAAGGACCCCTTCATGCATTATTTACGATATCAAGGAAAATCCATTCTGTCTTCAAAAGGAACTCCTCTTCAGATGAAGAAATGGAAATATTACCTTGTCCATTTTTGGGAATGTTCTTTTTCTTTTTGGTCTCAACCGGATAGGATTCATATAACCCAATTATCCAATAATTTTCTTGAATTTTTGGGTTATCTTTCAAGTGTACGACCAAATCCTTC